ACGTAAGCTCCAAGGCTTCACACCAAGTCTTCACTTACATAATATGCATGCTTAAGTAGAGTCAGGCGGAACCATTGTTGCCTGATGGGAACTTCCCCCATATTGCTATCAATGTCTTCATGTCGCACGACCTCTTAACATTACACCACTGAATCCCCAATCCTTTGCTTGCTGTGCAGTGACAGTACCAATATCCACTAATCGTTGTTTCCAGATACGGTTGCCGGTTGACATCTCTTCTAATTCATCGATACGAGAAGCAAATTGTTGTGTGAAGGAATCAATATCTCGACATAAGCCAAGAGGCAGATCTTGTGCCACTCCACCTGGTCGTATGAAACTGGCATGCATCCTGGCTCCCGAGACTCTTTCATAGAATTCCAACAATTTCTCCCGCTCCTCAAAAGCCCACAGGAACGGAGTTAATGCTCCCACATCCATAGCATGAGTAGTTAAAGCAAGTGAATGATTTGAAATTCGAGTTATTTCACGGAATAACACTCGTATATATTGAGCTCGTAATGGTACCTCGCAATTCAAAAGTTTCTCTACAGCTGAAGAATGAGCGTGTTCTTGGGCCATCATAGAAACATAGATAGGGTCGAAAACGGAACGAAAAACGAAACTTTACGACAGCTTTTTCGTACACGTTCACTTGCATCACATACACAAGTGCTCTCTGAACCGTGCAATAAGGTCACCCATAACACGGCTCTCCCACTTGAGTTACTTTAGCCCCAGGCCATGCTATTCAATGATATTGGAAAAATGGCAGCGTAACGTAAGAACTAGTATTGAAAGCTAGTCCCCTTTTGAGGGAGGGAAAGCCTTTCAATAGGAGCCCTACTTCCCTCGACCTCATCACTTCAATTGTTGCGCAAACCAATTTCTTTCTTAGTCACCGGGCGGAGCGCGCTTTTGGTACTTTGCTTATAGCTTTTTAGGTTATGCAATAGAAGGGAGGCAACGCTCTGGGCTTGCAGAAATGAATGGATCAGAAAGAAGGGGGCTGGATTCAATTTCCAGGCCGGGCGGGAGGTGAAGACCATAAGAGAAGATTGCCCTCCCGGCAAGGAAGAGAGGAAAAAGGCGCTGTCATCTATCTCGACCCATTCCATGATTTTCTCTGTATGAGGACCTCCTTCCCTTCTGCCCACTCTCCGTTCACACAGTTCTCAAAGCAGAGGAGGAAGGGTGGGCAGAAGGTACCACGAGCCCTCTGTCCCACACATCTATCCAGAAGCAAGTGTAGTTCACCGGTTCCACCGAATGCTCCTATCTCTCGGCAAAGATCGTGTGAGTGTGCAGTTATGCTTCGGATGCTTCGCAATAGATCGACCCAGTTCCCGTTCTTTTCCGGTGCACTCGCTTTATATCTCCGATACACAAGGAAGGACGCGGTGGGAAGGAAGCAGCCCTAGCCTCTGTCCGGCCGATCATTCCGCTGGCATCTTGCATTCACGCCTCCGTTTGACTGCCGCTCGGGGATGTAGTTGTAGATACGTTAGTCAACGTGGGTCGTTGGCTCCACCTGTTCTCTCCTTCTACGACATGCTGTTGTTGTCGCCATATTCCATATGTCACTTAGTCATCTCTGCCTCGCTGCGGGTCAGCACCTCCGAAAGAAACGGAGGACTTCATTCAGTGACTCCGCGATCGCCCTCTGAACGATCAGAATAAGGTAAAGCTTGAAGATAAGTTTTGTACTCTATTAATTTCTCAGTCCCTCTAGTCGGGTGGGCGCCGGCCGGTCTTTCGGCCAGATCCCCCTAAAAACCGTACGTGCGGGTCTCCCCGCATGCGGCTCACGCCATTCGAGGTGGCCCAGCCCAGCATTCATTCGCAAATCCTGTAGTGAAATTGAGACTGCTCGACCTTGGAAGCTAATTCGCGTGTAGGCAGCGCTGTCTGTCGTACGGTTGACTTTATCATCTATTCATTGAATAATTGACTTTCTTACATTTTATATATAGGCTCGCTCCCTCTTTTTCCAAGAATTCATTCACTTCCCTTAACTTCATAGGGCTTTCTATAAGAGGGGAAAAGCCTTCCATTTCCGTCAAATGACCCGGCCTCCCCTGGCTCTTCCACCGTCCGGGATCCCTTTCCCCCTATGCTCACCCGGCGCAGGCCTACCACGCTTCGCGCCTGCGGCGTTTTCGCCAGACGGTCTTTGCCTGTAGTGCCATCCTCCCCGCTGGCTGTATGGGAATTTCTCTCCTCTCCTTTCAGTCGAGTTCCTAAAGCCCCTCGACGCTGCCTTCTGTTAGGCTATAGATTACAGTAACAAATGTAGTTGAATGAGACAGCAGGCGGGTTACACGTTCCACTACGCCGAGATGTGAGGTGCAGGTGATGATGATCACCCCGGGGTATGCGCTAGCGCCCTTGACAGGCACTCCAGGACCCGCCAACGCTCATGAAACCCGGGTCGGGCGGTCCTCCATTCATCCGACCAGAGGTGTGGATAACGAGGCCACCTTCACAACCTTCTCCCCTCTGTCCCTATGTTGTAGTAAGGTAGGGCGGTTCGCTTGAGTTGCTCAACCGCCCCTCTCTTTTCAGTCGAGTGACTTCGCCCCTTAGCCCGGTGCTCATGACCCGCTACGGAACCTCCACCGTGCCGGGGGACCAAGCAGGGCATAGCTAGCGGCATAGGAGCCGACTCGGCGTCAGCGGCTTCGTGCCGCACTGGAGTGATCCAATATGTGGTTCCGCACGTTCCACCACTTCTCCGTTCATTTCCAATACTAATCGTGAAACACCATGAGCAGCAGGATGTTGAGGTCCAAAATTCGAAGTAAAATTTTTGATTTGCCTTTTCCTAGTCGTCATGGGAAAGAAAGGCAGAAATCTGAAAGAGATGATTCCCTGAGATCTTGTCCAATACCACTTGTACCAGAAATGCATCTCCTTCGACGACCCTTCCACCCTAGTCCCCCTCCCCTTATTACGCTTGCTTGGACCCCGCCCCACCAGCTTTTTTTTTACACAGGACTACTACTTTACAATCTAATTTGATTGAAAGCTCTCAATAAAATTATAGATCTCCCGCCATATTGAACTTTTTGTTTTTCCAATACAGTCGAGGACTCTTTTAAGATTACTTAAACGGCTCCCATTTGAGGGGAAGCTAGCTGTTCAGATCCCCGAAGTAGGCTTCAATACCTATGCGAATATCGGAATCTTCCTTTATCCGAAGGCGCAAAGCCCTCTTTATATAAAGAGAGGGCTTTATCAACAATGCTTTCTATCTTTTTAGAGCATAAGTTGAAATGGCCTTCTGTTAACCGCCACTCCTTAGACGAAATCAGATCCTTCAAAATCTTCTTTTCATTTTCTATTTGCTGCTTGTCGAGAGTTTGGAAAATCTCATCTTGAGATATTTAGCTTTCGACCACGGGAAAAGAAGCTGAAATAGTAGGAGTTTACCTTATAGCAGGACACTCGCCCGTTGACAACTCTTTCTTAGGTTACTAATCGGTGACTTGCTTCGCCCAGGGGAATCTATACTGTTTCATCCCTGTTGGTTCAGGCCTCCTCTTCCATCCCGTGTTTTACTTACATTCAAATTGAGTGCTTTTTTTTTGTCTCCACTTGAGTCTTAGTTACTGGTAGCAATTTCATGACATTGCCCCACTGTAACTGGACAGCCAAATCGTACATCCTAAATATTATCCCGTACCTGAACGAATCATCCATGTTCGCAGGTCGGTAATATGTACGGATAAAGATCGGCACATCCATAAAGACTTCAAGCTCTATACTGGCACTAAGCCTTAGCATACAATTCCATCTTTGATACTCCAGATAAAGCTTCATCCACCCATGCATGGTACAGAGTGTATTCATTGAATACTTCCATACCTGGATAGGCGAACACCTCACTAGGAGGAAGTTTCGACTGAAAGAAGAAGGAGGAAGGATAGACATGTTCTGCCGCATACCACACCACCATGTGATGTGATAGGGCGAAGAGGGGCCAGGAAGAATAGTACCCTAGTGGTTGTCCAGCAACAAAGCTAACCTTTGCGGGTTGAAGGCTATGTCCGGGACGCCCGTCGGTTCGTTGAATTTTGCTACAGCGAACAGCCGTCTCTTCCCGTCCCCTGTACACGACGAACAAAGTCGTCCAGGAATCGAAGGCACCCTAAGGTCTTCTGAAGCGGGCAGCAACTTCTCGAGCCTGCGCACAAACCACTCTAAAGATGAGTACGTTAGCTCATTATTAGAGCTGTCGTACGGGTACCTAACAAGATTCCAATTTTTTTAAGATGGCATAAATTTATTATGAAGATTGAGACGAAGGTTCCCGCGGTTCAGAATGAGCTTCTGCGCCGGAAGCCCCCGAATCTTACTCAGTGGGCATCATAAAGAGCTCTAAAGGGGAGGAGAGGACCGAAAATAATGAGTCAAGCCTGAAAAGAAAGTCGAACCGCGAAGGCAAGTATCCTCGCCCCCGCGATGGGAACTTTCAATAAAGCACAGTCGAGTGCTTTACCTACCAGAGGTATCTATAGAATGAAAGAATCATTTTATGCTTCCTTGGCCATGTACAACATGGATTAGCATTATGTCATTCCTACAATTCCTACAAGTGATCCACCTTCCAGTATTTGAAGGAGAGGACTTCGATATATTATATAATATGTTTCTTTCCATTCCTCGTGAGCCACTGATTTCTCCGAAACAAGAGATCAAAGTGATTTTCCTCCTTTTTCCCAATAAGTCGACGGCCTTACACCATTGGGATACTTCGAATAAACTAGCGTACATATAGGATACACCAGTGCTAAAACCCTTTCTCAAGAGATCTTCCAAACTGTTGGGGTCCTTGTTCCGGATGGTCTTCCCCCGGTGTGAAAGCAGTTGGTTCCGTAGTTTTAGAATTCTGCTGATCCCAAGTACTCCATCTCCATCATTGCATATGAAAATATAGAAAGTAAAGAAGAAAAGGCATAACCAGAAGAATTGTGAAAAATAAGTGAATTTATCCAGTTGAGGCATGATTAGATTAATTGATTTCAACAAAATGATTCCCTCCAGACAGCTTCACTCTGTCAAGCCTCTAGGAGTAGTGAAGAACTATAGAAAGTTGTGGTTGGTTGTTGACCAACAAAAGCATAAAACCAAGAAAAAGGGACATAGAGATTTCGAGAACTTCTCTTAGGATAGCGTTCTTCCTTCTCAAAGATTTGCCTTTTCTTCACTTCTCCTAGCGCTGTGAAAGAATCATTCTGGTATCTACTACTCCGGTACCTACTATTCTTTCCGAACCTGGGGCTTCGCCTGCTCCCTCCTTCTACTCCAAGCGATCTCGAAGCAATTCCTTTATATATTCGTCTCGACCTCTGATAAGGTCCTTCTCTAATTGGACTAGAGAGAAGATTTCTCGGCGGTCCATTTCGGCCGGGCTAGCTCCGGCGTTCGAAATGTCCAGCTCGTCCCTCCTCTCGTTCAATAAATCGTAAAAAGCCTCTTGAGGAGAGTAGGAGGCCCATTCTTCCAAATAAGGATTACTTAACAGGATTCCGCGAAAGACTTCATAACAGGAGTGCTTCCGTTCCCTTATTTGGAGATCCCGGTTTTCGAAATCAAGAATTCTAAGATACTCCTTTTGGTTCGAAGTATTAGTCAGGGATTCTTGAATTTCCCCCCAATAGTGGCCTTTTTCTTTCCCAAGTAGGAAAGGAGAATTTTGGGCTTCAAGGAGTCGAATTCGATTTTTCATAGAACACTCCAATCCAAGATCGGGAGTTACGGGCCAGGGCTCCGAAAGGACTCTCAGTCCAAAAGAGTCCTCCGACGAGGAGGCGTTCGAGATGCCAGGTAGAGGTGATACGGGGTCGCCCGGCATACACCAGGCAATATTTTTTGGTAGGAGCCAGACCCAAACGAAGGAGAAAAGTAATAAAATTAGACGCATCCGAGGATGCGATAAAGAAAAGATGAGAGGTACCCAAAGAGTGGGCGGTTGTCGAACCAAGAACCATACATAATATGAGAACCAAAATCAGAATGAGGAAGAAAAGGCATAACCAGAAGAATTGTGAAAAATAAGTGAATTTATCCAGTTGAGGCATGATTAGATTAATTGATTTCAACAAAATCATTCAAATGTTTCATTGGAGTGGGCGGTCCTCCTGGGCGATAAAAGCTACCTTCAGCTAGGAGCCCTCTTTTCCTTCTGCCTAGCTCCCCGAGAACAACGTTCGACTTGCATGTGTTAAGCATATAGCTAGCGCTACTTCTGAGCTGCTAGGTGCCTAAGGGCAATCACTCATTCTTTCCCATTTCCTCCTAACACGTATGCTAGGCAGATTGACTTCATCCATGGAGATCAGACTTCGTAACCCCGACGGCAGCGCAGAAAGCTTATGGAAAAAACTCCTCTCTTGCTGCCCTAAAGTAGCTAAAGCATCCGCTACATGATTGGACTCTCTGTAACAATGATCACAAGTAGTCACGATATCTTTCAATTTGCTTCAATCTAGTAGACCAAGGAACTCTATTCACTCACCCCATTCAACATCTCTACCAAAACCTTAGAGTCACATATCCTGAACGGATGAAATGCCACATCTTTAACATAATTTCAAACCGAGTAATAACGCCTTTGCTTCTGCATGCAAGCTAGTTGCCTTACCAAAGTATCCATGATAAGCGAAAATAAGACCACCATAACAATCCCTTAGAATACCACCACCAGCCCCCAGCCCAGACGAAGTAGCACTACCATCTGAGTTTAGCTTTAGCATCTTTTGAAACTGCCAACGTATAAACATAAGAGTACGGACCGGAACAAACAACTCCATGTAATCCAAAAAGCAAATCTAAGAGCCAGTCCAGCCTTTCAATCTAGGAAATGCTTCAGACAAGGCAAAAAATAAATGATCATTTATTTGACTTTGACTCTTAAAATCCCATTTTTCTTTTTTCTATTGTTTGTTTGCTCTTTATGCGGGGACAGGATTCGAACCTGTAATCTTCAGGTCATGAGCCTGATGAGTTGACCAATTCCTCTACCCCGCTTCTTCTCTTCTACAAGTAGGCTTCTTTCTTCTAGAGACAAACGACCGATTGAACTACAATCACAGGAGACAAATTATTCTTCTTGTCAACCTTCTTCTCTTACGATATTTCAAAAGAAAGAAGTAGAGTCGTTGGACCAACAACCGCCAGGATCAAAGTCTTCTTTAGTCATCAGGAAGCTGATTTGAATGAAAAGTAAACATAGGATTAGGTCTCACCTGCGCTAGGGACTTTCATTGAATCAATCTCGGTATGTCAATCGGAAGCTCAAGAAGAGATAGTATCTTCCTTTCAGTAGCCTCTGGTCTTGCAGTTGGGTTTCCCCGCCCAAAGCCTTCTAATGATTCCGTTAAGGCAAATATCCCATAATAAGATATACGAATAAGACGGATCAGACCGAACTGTCAATGCATTCATTCCATCTCCACCGGAATCACCCCTATGCATAGCTCCTTCCCTCTTCTATGAAGTTGAAGTGAAGCAAGCGAGCCTCTCGATTGAGGGAGACCGATCTGAGTCAGTTTATCCAGTATTTTAGGAAATGTTCGGGATAGATTCACGTTTTCCCGGTCTTTTTGATATAAATTAGCGCTTTTGTGGTACGGGTGGAGGGCTATGAGCTCGTTCACTCAATCCCGTGGAAACTACTCCCTTAGCCTTAGTTGGAAGCTAAACCAAAGTGAAGCTTGTAGGCTCGTAGAGAAAGCTATTTTGCAGGTATACCCATAGATCCATGTTCCTGAACAGTCTCGGAGAAGGCCACCAGCACCCGACTTACCAGAATGTCCCGTTGCAGCACCATGCAAGAAAAGGTTCCTCTTGGAAGCACCATCCGTATTGAATTTGAACCAGCCAATGGAAGGAAATTCCCAAAACTCAAGAACCTGAGCTTATAAGACCAAAACAACTTGGACCTGCCGAATAGACTAGAAGACGATATCATAGTTCTGAATGGCGCGCACTACCTGATGATAGGGGGTGCTCTGTCGCGTTCCATTCGTTTCGATTTCATTTCAATATAGGGCAAGTCCTTTTTCCGACAGAAGGAGTGGTCGTTTTGGGTGACAGAATAAGATTCCCCGGATCTCCCTCAATCTCAAATCGACGACGAGAGATTCTACCACGCTCACTTTTACGTAGCTTCACTTCTTCTTGATCCTGCTCCATTGGAGTTGGTTCATTCAGTGTGTCGCTCCCACTTGCCCCAGGAGGCTGAGTACCTTCGTTCCTCTTCCTCAACTGGTTGATTAGGTGCTCCAAGATCTGGATCTTCTATTTCATAAAACTGGAAGTCTTGACTCGCCCTTCTCTCTCTTTCTGTCCCAAGGCGATGTTCAGTCGCTTTCTTAGGCTTCTTTTCAACTAAAAGCCTGTCGTTCGAAAGCAGTCCACTCCGGCTCAATGGTATTTATTTTATATGGCAAACCTCGGCTAATAGAAAATGGACTTTTAAGATTCCAAGGGGAATCAATCACTACTGATAGGGATCATTGGCTCAAAAGTCACTATTTTGTTCTATAGATCCGGCGAAATCCACTGTTTCATCAATCAAATTTTCTTTCGAGGGTTGAAAGCGCCAGAACTTCTGAAGAGTTTTCGCCCCAGGCCTGTCATCCGGGGATCTCCTTCTGCTCGTCCACTCGGGGATGACCCCTACTGATCTCTCTCATCGGATCGAATCGAATCCACTCCTGAACTCCAGAAGCAAGAACGGACGGATGCCCGAGGAGTTCTACCGTTGACGACAGCAGCGGGAATGGATTTCAAATAGCAGCTGCTAACGACCACCGAGAAGGGCGGATCTGACTAATAAAAGCCATTGCCATTTCACGATCTTTTTCCACCAGGAATTCCCAGCAAACCCTCTACTCCTCTTTGAACTAAACAAAGAAAGACTCGGCTGTAAGACTGCTTGAAGGGTCAATTTGAAAAAAGTCCAATTCAACAGGCGTGTAACTGGTTGAGCAAAGGACTGCAACTCAATCGATGGCTGGAAACTAGGAATGATCATATGAGAGTCTTACCCTTACTGGCACTACTCCTCCCAAAAGGGGGACTAGGCGGGCTATAAGGTACATAACTAGAAGATAGAGGCAGGAAACTCAACTTCACTTCCTTCATCCCTTGAGTACGACGGGATAGCTATTCAAAGCAAAGAGTTTGATTTTCTTTATGCCCATATCTCGGTTTTCAGTAACTGATGTCAGTGTATGGATGGAGGAAGAAGGTTATTCCAGATTGGAGATAAATTGACTAGTTCTTGTCTTCGCGCTACAGAAGCTCAGGCATTCTTTCTTAGAACAGAAGGTCAAACTCATGACGAAGTCTGAAACCCTACTTCTTTGTTGACTATAGAAGCAGTGCTTGGAAGTAAGGCTCGAGGGAGACTCATCTTCGGAGAATTCAATATCCAATCTATGAACTACAGAGCGCTAAACAGACAAGCACTCCCTCATCTAATGTCTTAGTTGCCTAGTAGAGTCAGGAACTCGGAGCCTATCACAGAAGAGCTCCCCGGGGTCCTCTCAAGCGCCGAGGGCTCGATACCCTATATGTGCTTACCGAAGGAGATGAGCTTTATTCTCATACAAACGTGCAAACAATCAAGAAGAAAGAAGAATACGATTCTAACTATCTACTTACCGGTTCCCGTATAGATCCACCTTGCTTCAAAATAAAGAGTAAAAAACAAACTATTATCATGAAAAAAAGAAGGATTTTCTCACTACACGAGTAAGAAGTGACTAGCCGCCTATTCTATATCTATAAAGAGAGACGGATTTCGCCTGCCACTCTACCGAGCTAACCAGAGCAGATGAGCATCTCTTTCAATTGACTTACCGACTCTCCCGCTGCTGCTACTGCTCGGAAGAGAAGAGAAGGACAAAGGACAGAAGAAAGAGACAGAGGAGTACGCGAAAGTCAAGAGGGAGAAGAGAGTTATTCGAGGCTACTCGACTCGATGGGGAAGGGTGAAAGCTTCCCTGTAAAGGGAAGGGCTTGCTTGTGGCGAGCGGAACCATCTTTTTGTGAAATGCAGATGCAGTGGTCGATTGCCTAGAAAAAAGCCTTTTTCGAGTTACCCCAAAAGAATCTACTCCTTACTCAAGTTCTCAGTGAAGACCAAGCAACATTTCATTGATTCAATTCATTCTTCTTTTATTTAGATTTTATTCATTCTTTATTCAATTTCAAAAATTACGACAGAAAAGAAATGTGAAATTCTTGAGTAGTCTACTTCCCTTCGAATGCCGAATCTCCTTACTTAAATGAAAGGAATGCCATAGAATGAATACGGGATTTACTTGTCTATGTATCGTTCCATTCGATCCACCACCCGAGGCCAGGCCGATCAAACCTATTCGTTTTTGGGTTCGATCCAGCAAGTAATCCATAAGCACCAGTGGAAGCATATCCAGAAGCCGATACTAACAGCAGTAGAGAAAGCCCCTTGCTAATAGAAAAAAAGAGGCATATGTGCCGATGATAACGAGAGCAGTACCGATAGCACCAATAGCATCCCTTCCAGTTCCCTTTATTAGTAAGTATAGCCATCACCAGGTCCGACGATCCAACCCCATACCGAGAAGCCCTTATGGAGTGGAGCATTTCATGATCTAAGGGCTTGATGTGGTCTATGATTGGTTGGGGGGTATAGTCCTCTGATTAGGATGAGTAAGTTATCAGTCAAGATGTTGGACATAGGGTTGAGCCAACGACCTTTATCACGGTGGGTGAAGAATATATTAGCCTCTCTTATGATCTGGAACACTGCTCTATGTGAAAAAGGTGCTTTGCATAAGGTCTAGTTCCTTGGGCACTGGATTGGCGACGGCATGAGTTGGTTGGATCAAGAGAAGGTGCGTGCAAGCCGTGGTGGACTGGGGGGCGCCATAGAGAGACGAAGTAGGGGTAGAAAGATCTGAAGGCGGTATTGACTTGCGAAAGAAAGAGCTTCAGAAGGCTGGCCAGCACACGAGAAAGCAGAAGGATAGCTATAGAAGTGGGGGATTTATTAAAAAATAAAGTGGTTTCAATAAAATAAAACAGGGAACAAGCCCAGTATAGGGCTTTGCAGGGACCAGTTCGGAGTACTCAGTGGTGAGGAAAGCAGTAGCTTGCTTTCGACCTAAGAGGGAAGCGCAAGTGGAAGATCGACTGGAAGAGAGAGGACAGAGGAAGCTTACTCAACCATCGGTGGAAGGGACCGGATCCTGAGAAAACCACTTATTCCTTGCGACCCCTATCCCTATCTTTGGAAACAAGTCACTTTTCCTCCCCAATCGCAAATGACTCATTTTTTGCTCTGTCCCTGTCTTTTTGAAAGAGCTCTGGTTTTCTATCGGTGCGAGGGTCCGATTCGGAACCTGCCGCTATGCCATATTGACAGCCGATACAACTTGAAAGCGAGACCCATCACTCTACTCCTACTCGAAAGATCGCATGCATTGAAAAACTATTCGACAGACGGACCTAGCTGATTGATGTCATAAGCAATCTGCCTCGTATAGCAGCAGCCTGAAAGCTTTGGTCGACTATGAGTACTAAGGCGAGAACTCACGTGGCGCTAGGTTCTTTCTACACCTACTTTAATCGAAAGGGAGACAGTGAAGCTAGCCTTCATGTTGTCGGGGGCTTGCATCATATTTATATGCTTATCGATGCGCACTAGAAGGGCTGCTCGCCTTTCTTCTGTATTTGCTTCTTTATATAGGCTTCATGATCTCCCCGACTGACAAAGCAACCTTATGTTAATAACACCTCGAAGTTCTCATCTTCCTTTTGTTTCTTGTGTGGGGCTTTTGCTGCTTGTGGCTTTTCAAGCATATCTTAAGACTAACTCCCCAGAAGCTCCAAGCCTTAACTACAATCTTCTTCGGTGCTCTCTTTTTCTTTTTAGAAAGCTTACCGGGGCTGGAGAGTCTTTATATTTATAAATGGATACACGGGCTAGACCTTCTTCTTTTCATTCTTGGTCTTATTGTTTTCGTTGAGAATGAGAAGTTATAGAAAAAAGGTCTTAGTCCTAACTCGGGATTCTAAAAAGCAAAAGAAGCGTGAGTCAAATTAATTGATATGGAGTTTATTTCCGAGGGAGGGAAAGGTCAAGCTGGAGACAAAGTCCTAACAAAATCATAACACAAGGTACCCATTCCATCTATCATATCAGTCGAGTCGATCCGATTCGTTCTTATCAGGCGGCAAGAGAGAACTTATGACTTCGCGGATGGAGAGGGATTCGAACCCCCGGTATTCCTATAAATACTTCGGTTTTCAAGACCGACTCTTTCAACCGCTCAGACATCCATCCCTCGCTTTTGTTCAATTATAAATCTAAATAAAAGAAAGAAGAACTTTAATGGAGATTTATAGCATCATTCAAGTAAATACAGATTAAGATCGTAAAAACATAAGCTTGTAATATAGCTACACCTAATTCCAGACCGGTTAATGCAAGAACTATAAATAAAGGACCAAGAGCCCCTATAAAATAGAAAATCTCATTCATACATAGCATAGTCCAAGCGAACCCACTTAAAATCTTTACTAAACTATGACCGGCCATCATATTAGCAAATAAACGTATTCCTAAGCTTAATGCGCGAAAACAATAAGAAATTAGCTCAAGGAGTACTAAAAAAGGTGCTAACGGCAGTGGGACTCCTGCGGGTAATAAAAAGCTGAAAAAATGAAGCCCATGTCTTTGAAATCCCACTATAGTAATGCCAATAAAAATAGAAAATGAGAGAGCCAAAGTAATGAGAAAATGACTTGTCACTGTGAAGCTATAAGGTATCATACCCTGAAGATTACAAAATAACAAAAAAAGAAAAGTGACCAAGATGCAAGGGAAAAACATTTGTTTCACATTCCCGGAAAGACCACCTATTTGTTCCTTTACCAGGTTCAGCACGAAATCATAAAGAAGCTCTACCAAGGATTGCCAAGCATTTGGGACTAAGTTTCCTCCTCCCTTTTTAGTAACAAAATGAATCAGAAGTAGGAAAAAACCCAGAGTTAGCAGCATGAACAAAGATGGATTTGTGAATGAGAAATAGAAGTTTCCGATATTCATAGGAATCAATGGGACAATCTCAAATTGGTCAAGTGGGGACTGCGCCACCAGCCCTATTTGATTCATAGCCTCCTTAAAGGCTGAACTTTGTACTCCGTTTTCGCTCAAATCATCCAAAATGTGCTGAAGAAAAGCGGTATTGTCACTTCCCGCTTCGGCCGCTTCAATAACCTTGTCGGGACTACTGTTATTCATCAACTCCTCAAATTTCTCCATTATCTCAGCCTGTGAACTCTCCTAGCCTTTCAGTATTCCTTTAATCTACCCTAGGAAAAAGCACTTTCTTTTCTTACGATATTTCTAGTTAGAGGTAAAAGAGCCCAAGACGCGCATCCACCAGAATAAGTATATAGTTCGTTGTGATCCTCAAGTTCAAGTCGTTGGGCGCTTCGTGGCCCTATCCGCCGTGGTCGCCATTCGCTTACATCAAAGCAAGAAAGCCCGTATAGCTCAACAATCTGCACTGTGACCAGAAAGAGAAAAAAGAAAGAAAGAGAACTAGGCTAAGGTGATTGAGAAAGCTTATGTAAACCGCAACATAGAGGTTGTGAAAGAGATTAGGTTTGTCTCGGAAGGAGATGCGCTCAAGCAACTAAAGTCAGTGCCTTCAGTCGAGACCGGACCACTATTAAATTAACTAAGAGTAAGAAGAAAGCGTTCACAACCACTCGAATAGTTAGTAATTGTCGAAATCCCTGTCGATCCCGTCTTACTATGATCACTTTACGAACGCGGTCGGCATATTACACTTAGAGCTTAGAGCTCAGAACTCAAAGACTCATGCAAAAAGCAAGCAAATCACACACTTTTGTGAACTAAAAACGAAGAGGCTAACTTTATCTAATCCTAAAAGAGAGGAAAAAGAGAGTACTAGTCTACGAGTGCAGTATGCCGAAAAAGACGGGTTTTCTCAAATTCATAACACTAGAAAATACCAAAAGTAAGGGATCTTCCTCCTTATTTAAACAGACGTAACAAGACTCTTTCTTTTCTAGGGATGTTGAGAACCTGCTTCTTTATTTCAACTCAAATACGGAATCAACAACTAGTAAGGTTTCCCGCTTTGTTTACCTTTTGATTTCGACTGAATCAACAAAGCCAGCTTTCTCGCTCGGAAAACAAACAGGTGTCTTTGCCCCGCTCACACAGATTTGATCCTGGCGGTTGTTGGTCCAACGACTCTACTTCTTTCTTTTGAAATTTCGTATGAGAAGAAGGTTGACAAGAAGAATAATTTGAAAACTGGGATTGTAGTTCAATCGGTCAGAGCACCGCCCTGTCAAGGCGGAAGCTGCGGGTTCGAGCCCCGTCAGTCCCGACCTAGTCATAATTGCGTTTTAAGACCTGGTCTAGCAACAAAGTAGAATCATAAGCACACTCCCTTGTCACAACGAAAGAGGGGAGCGGCAGGCCCTTGATAAGACGCCTTTGCTTTAGCGCACCCAACCGTCCTGGTTGAAAGGTCGAGCCACTCTATCTTTAATGGAATGTCGTCTTTGGCTTTACGGAATGAGACTGAACTGATCTCATATCTTCATCTGATTCAATTGGCTCATCCGAAAGGAAGAACAATTAACCCACCTATATCCATGTGATTAGGAGACTTAAAGGCAACTCGAGTCAAACGAGAGGAGACGTCCCCAGTGATCACGATTCAATTTGTTAATGAACCAGATCTTAGTGGGAAGAAACTGGTCAAAGCAGTCCGGGCTGATCTATGCACAGTGGATTCATCTAGGGGTCTATATGCACGTGTGTGTGTGGAGGTAGACTTCAAATTCAAAAAGAGTTCCCAGTTTTGTCTTAATGATGACATCCAGAGGGTCGAATACGAAGGCTTGCATCTTATATGCTTTTGAGTGTGGGGAATATGGCCACCGGATAGAGCTTTGTCCGAAGCAAAACCAGACTGATGTAGAAAACTCACCGGCGGCGAAGGAGGTTCTCCCAAACCCGGATCCGCAAGTCGGGTCGGAACAAAGGCCTTTCGGACCTTGGATGCTACCTCCCAACAGACGTCGCAAGAGGACCACGTGGTCAGCCTAAGAATCAGGGACCACAAGATAGCAAATACCCAAAAGGAGAAGGAAGGATGTTAACAAACCCAGAAAGGTCGTATGGGTCAGGGAGCCAGAAGCGAGATGCGTGCGCACGGGTGAGAAATCAGCCGTATTTCAGCCTAGTGGAAAGAAGACACTCAGTGCTAGCAGGAGTACTTTCTCGGATACGGTCCCTTTTTATAGGTTTGCTGCCCTGCGACACGTGGCAGAAGAGGACTCAAGGACACATGCCAGATCTTTGGGTCGGTATTTCTTCCTTAAGATCTCAACCAACCACCCTTTGGTGGTTTTCCACGACCGAACCATAGGTCATGAGGCATTCCAAATTTGACATGCATCGAGGTCAATCTTTGCACCTTAGATGTGATGAGACTATTTATTTTCAAAGCGACCCGTTGAACCCAAAGCCCAGAGCGAACGACCTTGACAAAGGTCCCATAAAGACCCTTTTTGGGGGTCTTGTTCCAAGGTCTTATTCCTTCCATAGGAGGACCTTGGTTCCAAGATCTCCACTACATGTTGAACTATACGACCATGCTGATTGCAAGGACTCACCCGCTGGAACCAGGCCCTGACTGACACTTTGAAGCTAAGTTCAGTCCAAGGAGACCTTTGACTTCTATCTATAAGAAAGGAAAATAAAGGTAGTAGATCGAAGTTTCACGACCATTAAGATCTTCCTTTGATACGGCTAATATCTAACCATAGAAATACGACTTGATGCCCTCGCAGGTCCTGAGGACTTACTTATTGATTTGGTAGTTGAAAAACAGCCATCAGCCATCTCAACCTGCTTCAGTTGCTTTTGCTAGGGTTGTTAGTATGGGTGTAGCTAATGTTGCTAATGCTAATGTTAGGGAAACACTGTTGTTAGCGAAACACTGTAGCTGAGGTCAGCCCGGAACGATGTTGTTAATTCCCATGTTAACAATCTCAATGTTGCTAATGCTAATGTTGGGAGTTGGGGGAGAGTGAGTACTTTCAACTAACGCATAACGTATCACTGAATGTTGCCTGTTGTTAATGTTGGAATTGTTTTACAGGGGTCAGACTTTGTTATTAAACAATCTTCAATCGAGGAAAGGTAAGACAAGGAAGGAAAGTAAGAATGGGAGGTTAGTAAGAATGGGAGGTTAGTCTTTCCCATGTAAGCCAAGGAATGGGATAACCAGAAATAGGATAACCAGGAGAAAGGCGCATAGGATCAGATAACTTGCTCATACACCACAGCGGGCACATTGACTCATGAACTCATATGTACTCCTAAACTCCTGAAATTAGGAAGTGGTTTGAAAGCTTCATTCATAAGCTATCTTACTAAAGGAATTCCAGTTTCCTAAACTGCCGTCGGAAACTGGCTAGAAAATAGATATGCCTTTTAATCAAACTAATGGCATCCCTTTTATTGCTTACTTTGCTAGCAAGGTATTCCCGATTGTCATCAGACAGAAGAGGGGTTGGACTAGACCAGCTAAGAGCTAGATTCGATATTCCAGATGCGACTGCTGTTACAGCACAAAAGACTGGGAAAAGGTAAATAGATATTTAGAGGAAAGAGGTATTCGTATTGTGGACACCTTAACCGAAGAGAGCAGATGAGACTTTTCCGCCCTTTGCAGAAGCAGGAAATCGATCTTTAGAATTGAATAAGCGATAGGTTGGATAATAAAATAGTGAGGTGGATGGGCCTACCGATCCTGGAGGAAATGGGCTTGAGGAAAAGATGCTATGCTTGAGCCAGCGGAAATGGTTGGTGACGAAGAAAATCATAGGTAGCTTGCAAGCAGAGGAATGAATTACTTTATATCCTTTCACTTTGAAAGCACTATTATGACTAAGCAAATTCTTTCATTCCCCCTACGCCTCTGTACCCTATTCCTAGCCTAGCCTCTTACCCCGAAATGTGAGAATGAGCTCAAGTAGCCTTCGTCCACATCTCCCTAGAAAGGGGAGTCGAGTTAGACCGCTTAGTAGGACCTTCAGGCTTATCCACGCTAGAGATGGACGTTCCCACATAAAGGAATGCTTCAATTCACTCGGGTATAAAAGAAATCAATTCTGACGAAAGATAGCTATTCTTCTCTAGAAAAGGATGGTTAGAAGTTCACCGGGCGAGGTGGTGGAGTAATTCAAATTTCCAAGCATCCAGGGAGAAATCTACTTTTCTTTTAGAATAGGACTTTCCTTACTTAAGTGAAAGCGCAAGTTAGATCCTAACTGGGGAGGACCCTATAAGGTAGTAGAAGCAAGCCGAGCTGGGAGCTACTGCCTGGAGGCTGTCAATGGCAGTTCTGTCCCTCGCATGTGGCATGTTAGTAACTTACGCCGCTTTTACTTATGAATTTCTGTGTCGAGTTTTATGGTGACGTAGGCAATCTTATGCTCTTGTTTATCAATTTGAATTTAAGCCATGTTCACTTAGTTTATTATGCTATCTGAATCTATATGTACTATTGAGCTTTGCTCGTGCAGAAATGATCGATGAAATGAGCCCCGCTCCCTAACCTAACGCGGCACCGCGCGTTTCCAATAGTCATCCTAAATGAGGTACCTCATCTCATCGACGAGGCTCAGCGTGTACTGGCAAGTTATCAATCCGTAAGTCCACAAGACCTTTTCTTGTGTTTATAGAAGCAGCTGCCCCTGGAATCCACTTTATATTCAGATCACGATCTATAGACCTCTGAACTCATGCGCTTGAACCGCCCTTTCGAGGACGATTGGTGACCTGTTCGATTACCAGCTCGGAATCAACCCGCTAACGGAATCCTCTGGCTGGGTTACCTAACCTCCACTTACTCCTACCCTAACCATGCTTGCTGGTAATTAAACCTTTAGGGCAACTAAGCTATCGACTAGGTCTGGATATTCCCCGTTCTGGAGATGTCAAATGCAGGGAATAATACCTACGTTTAACCGCCTGTGAACAGGAGTTGGCGCACCCGCTTCCGCCTAAGCGAGATCCTTCTCTTTCTACATCTCTCGACTGACAATAGCTGACTAAACCTCTGGGCTCTTTTTCCTGTAAAGATCATTCTCTTAAAGGGAAATTTCTGCACTCATTTCAAATCATAGAGGTCGGGCTTCAGTCGAACAACCTTCTCCCTCCCTTCCGCCGGCTCAGATGCTTTCTTTGCCACCGCTGGAGCTATAATAGATGCACGGGCTGGGACCGTTTCATTAGAATGCAGAAGAGTCCACATCAAAGCAAGAAAGCCTGTATAGCGTTGAAAGAAGAGCTTAGAAACGTCTTTCCCAGAAAGAACTAGAATAGAAGAACTATGCGCTTTCCACTACGCTTGAAACTGCTGAGCTTTCACTTCCCACCAAAGAAAAAGAACAGCTTCTGCTTTCACTCTACGACTTCAGAAGAAATCCAAACTAACGCATAGAGTAGCTCCTCCCGCTAGCATCCCTTAGCTCTGATTCCACTAAGACAGACTTGCTTCTTCATTCAATGGCAAGTTAGTCTAGCATTTCGACTTCTAGTATCCGCTGTGATAGAGAACTTTCTCAAGTAATGAATCTATGGCAAGGGAAAGATCTTTATGATCCGCTGTGACATTCCTGTTGAGGGATAGTCTGAATTCCCGGCTAGCTACTTTCTTGTCTTAGAGTACTCTTTCACAAAGATAATGATTCAAGTCAACTATTCAGGAGAAAGATGTAGCATTAGCCATAAGCTTTCCACTCTATTTCTAGATTGCTACTACTTGTTTAATAGTCTTCCTTCTTCTCGCCCCAGAGTCCCTAGCAGCCTTAAGCCCGCTACGCCCCTTCAAACGGCCTATAGCAAACTATTTCTCTCCGCTGTTTATTGAGTGGCGTATGCTTAACACACAGGCTTTGAATCGGGCTATGAGCTTCTGGGCGAGACCATTAATATCAAAATGGGGGGCATCGCCTCTGTAGTGTCGAAGGGTGAGCTAGGTCTTTAGAGTCACTCTGCCTTGACCCTCCTGGAGGCGCAAAGTTCATAATTCAGTGTGGTGGGGCCTAGTAGTATTATAAGGATGTTTGGTTTCGTATATAAGAAGACTGCTGCTTTTAGGAGAGTGATCTGTTCATCTAACTCAAAATATTGTAAGAAGAAGAAGAATCTTACGCCCAAAATTCCCATCTCTTTTTTCTTGGTTGGACCAACCGGCACCAGCCATTTCCGTCTTCCTTAATTGGGAGAGTCAGAATCAGTCTCTCTTTGTTTGGGGGGAGCAGAAAATGAAGGAACCTTTGAAAATGATTGTTCTAGTAGACAAAATTCATTTTTTTCTCAACTCACTCCTGGATAACTATTACGGGTTTGCCTTTTTTTTTTTTGCTCTAATGAGCACGCTCTTTTTAGGGATCACTACCTATCGGAATTTCCGGGCCTTTGCCATTACGTACGACGATAATCTGCGGCAGGGGGTAGTGCATTCAATCAAGATCGGGTGGACTGGAATTGAACGAATTCCAATCTATCCACCACAGGCATCCCCTAATGCGAAAGGTATCCCTCGTTGTAAGTGCCCCGTGAAGCCGGAAGGGGAGGAGTAGGAGGTTTGGTTATGCCATTTTGGGCTTTGCTCTAACCGAAGCTATTGCATTGTTTGCCCAATGGTGTTTTTTTATTCGGATAGGATTTATGTTGGCTTCGTTGGGAGGCTCGCCTAGTTCAGTGGTCGTAACGTAATTGGTTAATGGGGAGAAAGCGGGCCGAGATTCTTATGTCAAAAGGACCAAGGATGATCTTTTCGGAAAGGAGGAGTAGGAGGAGTCAGACGGAATCAAATGATTACGAGATAGACAATGAGACCAGGGAGAGCAAGAGCACTTAGACAATTCACTTTGAGTACAGGAAAGTCTGCTGGTAGGAATTCCTCAGGGCGTATTACGGTTTTTCACCGAGGGGGTGGCTCGAAGCGATTGCTGCGAAGAATTGATCTGAAACGAAGCACTTCCTCTATGGGCATTGTAGAGAGTATAGAATATGACCCTAATCGTTCTTCTCAGATCGCTCCAGTACGATGGATCAAAGGGGGCTGCCAGAAAAAAATGAACACGATCGAGGAGTTCGCTCCGCCGCGCAAGATCCTCGAACCTACCACGAACACCATCAGCGGCCTCTTTTCGTTCTCTTTCCTGCCCGGGAAGGTGGATAAAAGAAAGGTAGCTTGCTTCTCTCCTGGACTGATGGCCGCTTATGTAGTGGTCGGCCTTCCTACCGGAATGCCTCCTTTGTCTTCGTCTAAGAGCGCCTTTGCTAGTAAGGGCGCAGGAAGCACAAAAACTTTAGTGAAGGACGTCTTCTTCTCTGCCTTCTCCTCTCCAAAGGCCAAGAGAGAGACTGCATCCCTTGCCTTCGCTAGCTCTTTAGGTTTCCCAAGGATAGCGGTAGCTGGGGCAAAGCCCGCTTTCTTCGCTCCGCGAATGAGACAGAAAGTTAGAGGAAAAAGCACGTTCTCTCTTTGCGAGGTCCGAAAGTGGAGAACGCATAGCATTCTCTGGGCACATAGGATCAAAGGTAAAGCAGGGCTTTCTTGGCAGAGTTTTAGGCGGCAAGATACTTTAGGGCTTGTTGGAGCTGCTGGGCATAACAAATCGAAGCCGAAGACGGATCAAGGTAGCTTGCCTGCCAAGCCGATAGGCGAAAGGGCGAAGCAACTCAAAGCTCTCCGGGGTTTGAGGGCGAAGGATGGAGCGTGCAAAGTCGATCGTGCACCTGTCGTGTGACCCGTTGGTCCTAAGCAATGTCTTGCGCGAAGCGACCCACCTAGAAAGAGCTCTCCTTTATCTGGGGGCACTAAAATGAAACTTCGATCAGATGCGGGTATAAAATCCCGCCGCTGAGATGTCCAGCGGATTCCTGAGCCTTGACGAAAGGTCGGCCACCTTTTTTTTACGGAGAGCAAAAGGCCCGGGGCATAGCAGGATGAACCAATGTGAATGAGTGTAAGCTTCGTTGCCCGAACACGATTGGTGCTGACCACACTAGGTGCTACCGCGGTAGCAAGAGAGGCCAGGCAATGACAATTGAGAGGTTGTCACTGAACATTTCTAGTCACACGGGAAGAGAGGTCCAATGGCAAGGCCATACGCCCGTTTGGCTCCTCGCGGAGTATAGCTCACATCCAAATATCATATCTGATTGGGGAACGGGGCAACACCCATGAAGCTCCGACGGAAAGGGAAGGCCTGCCAGGCCGTATGCCCATGGGTGCAGGATTCTTCGAAAAAGCGCGGGCTGACTCGGAGACCTGGGACCTTGGCTTAGCAACGAATGAATATTTCTCCTCGAGCTTTCTCCGCCAGCGGCTTATGTAGTGATCGGCCAGCTCGCTAAGCTTCGCTTCCCTTTCCCCTTGACTTTATTTAATAAGGGAAGGGGGAAAGTCTTCACTTAGTAGTCGGCATTATAGAAGCGGTTTGTCGAGTCTACGAAGCTTTCCTTCTTGTAGTCGGCCCGTAATGCCTCCCTTCATTTGCTTGCCTCCTTCCTGACTTTTCAGAGAAGCATTTTACGACTATAAAGGGCGCTGTTCACCTTTGGAAACTTAGCTACACCGGTCACGACATCTTGTTGATATTGATTGAGGACTTTCGCTGACTGAATCCATAAACCTAGAAAGTAACCGTCACTGGTACTTTTTTGACTCGATAGGTAGGTATTGGTGGAGCTTGCGTAATGTAGTTGTAGTTAAGGTTGCATTGAAGTCTTTCTTTTTTTTGAAGATCTACTGAACAAAGGCGAACGGGGCTCCCAAGGCGGGACGTCTGGCAGAATGCTTGGCCTCCTGCGCTGGAAGCGAGACCCCAAGGGTGAGCTTCTGGCGGTTAGCTTCTAGAACTTATAATAGGCATTAGGCATTCTGAGCTGGAAGGAGGCAAGCAAAAGGCCGACCACTCTATCATTTCCCATTTCTGATGGGAAGGCCGACCACTACACGGACTCTATAACAAGTCATGAGCGATATCGAAACCAAGCCTTCGCCTATAGGCTTTGGGATGAAAGCCAGCCCGACGAAGGCCTATGATAGAGTAAGAAAAAAAGTACGTTAAAGTTACGAAGTAACTTAGCCGTCTACAAAGGGAAAGGCGTCGGTACGGAGTCACCGTCAGCTGTGGATATAGACTATACTATAAGGAACGGAGTCTTAAACTATGGACCGAGACTACACTAAGGAACAAGGAAGCTTGACTGAGCAAAGAAGTCAAGGAACGAAGCTGCTTCTCTAATAGCCCCGTTGAATAGGAGGGCGAAGGCTTTTAAAAAAAAGTTTGATTTAGGGAGAGGGGGCTTCAAGTTCTTAGGAAGAGCCGTACGAGGCAGCTCACGTACGGTTCGGGAGCCGA